GATGATTTTGAAATCTTTTCTACTAGGTGATCTATTATCCTTATGCATGAAGATAATAAATTCGGTCGTTGTGGTTGGACTCTATTATGGATTTCTGACCACATTCTCCATAGGGCCCTCTTATCTCTTCCTTCTCCGAGCTCGGGTTATGGAAGAAGGAACCGAGAAGGAGGTATCAGCAACAACTGGTTTTATTACGGGGCAGCTCATGATGTTCATATCGATCTATTATGCGCCTCTGCATCTAGCATTGGGTAGACCTCATACAATAACTGTCCTAGTTCTACCGTATCTTTTGTTTCATTTCTTCTGGAACAATCACAAAAACTTTTTTGATTATGGATCTACTACCAGAAATTCAATGCGTAATCTCAGCATTCAATGTGTATTCCTGAATAATCTAATTTTTCAATTATTCAACCATTTCATTTTACCAAGTTCAACGTTAGCCAGATTAGTCAACATTTATATGTTTCGATGCAACAACAAGATGTTATTTGTAACAAGTAGTTTTGTTGGTTGGTTAATTGGTCACATTTTATTCATGAAATGGATTGGATTGGTATTATTCTGGATACGGCAAAATCATTTGATTCGATCTAATAAGTACCTTGTGTCAGAATTGAGAAATTCTATGGCTCGAATCTTTCGTATTCTCTTATTTATCACCTGTGTCTACTATTTAGGCAGAATGCCGTCGCCTATTGTCACTAAGAAACTGAAAGAAACCTCAGAAACGGAAGAAAGGGGAGAAAGAAAGGAAGAAAGCGATGTAGAAACAACTTACGAAACGAAGAAGACTAAACAGGAACAAGAGGGATCCACCGAAGAAGACAAAGATAGCCCAGTTTACGAAGATTCTTATCTTGATACCAATTGGGAATTGGGAAAACCTCTTGTAACTTTTCTTTTCGATTATCAAAGATGGAATCGCCCATTGAGATATATAAAAAATGATCGATTTGAAAATGCTGTACGAAATGAAATGTCACAATATTTTTTTTATACATGCACAAGTGATGGAAAACAAATAATATCTTTTACATATCCACCCAGTTTATCGACTTTTTCAGAAATGATAGAACGGAAAATGTCTTTGTACACGACAGAAAAAGTATCCCACGAAGACCTGTATAATTATTGGGTTTATACCAATGAACAAAAAAAAAACAACTTGAACAATGAATTGATAAGTCGAATAAAAATTCTAGAAAAAGAGAAGGGATCTCTTGCTTTAGATATGCTAGAAAAAAGGATCAGATTATGTATAATATAACTATAACTATAAAAAAAAACTCTATAAAAACTATAACTTAACTTAAATAACTTATTTTTTTTATTTAATTTTTCATTTTAAATATACTAAACTAATATACTTTACTTATACTATACTAAATTTTAACTATACTAAAACTAAACAACTAAACTAAAATTTTAAAAATAAATAAATTAACAAAAAGATTGACACATAAGATAAATATAAGAATAAGTAAGAGGAGACTCGACCCCCCCCCATATATTTGACCCCTTCCCCCATAAAGAAACCAGCAAGTCCAACCCCATTTATAATTCCATCAATTATATGTCTATCAAAAAAATGAATTAGTTCAGCTAATCTTCGTATACCCACAGTAAAAATTCTAGTATAAGAAATATCTATGTAACCGCGATTATATGACCAATTGTATATCAAATTTTTTATTCGGTCCAAAATGATTCTATTGGGGTTCTTCTTCTTTACAAATGAATTGATTAAGACGAAATTCTGGAGAGATGAATAAGCGGATCCATATAAAATGGATGCTATAAATAATCCAAAAAAGGCTATACTTACCGAAAAAACTGCATTTTTCAGAAAATCATACCAATCCGAGGAATCATTCGAATTTTGATGGAAAAAATTTGTGGACGGAGTTAACCATTTCGATAATATATCAAAATCCATTACTCCTCGATCAAAATGAATTCCTATTGATCCAACGAATAAAGTAAATAGTACCAATACAAGCAGAGGAAATAACATGGTATTGTCCGACTCATGAGGATAGGTATAAATGTATTTATTTCGAAAGTAAGTACTAAAGTATCGTATACCATTTTTTGTTCTTACATTATCATCAATTTGATATGTATCTTTTGAAAAAAAAGAGACTTTATTATTTATTTTTGATAAATTTGTTAAAAGTGAATTTCTATTGATTACTTTGGATGTTTCTTTTCCCCATAACGAGATTGAATAGAAAGAACTATTTTTAGCGCTACTGTAATTTTGAAAATAAATGCGCAAATGCCCATCAAAAGTAAGTAAATACATACGAAACATATAAAATGCAGTTAATCCTGCTGTAAAGGAAGCTATTATTGCGAAAGTTGGTGAATACAACCAACTATCATTAAGAATTTCGTCTTTTGACCAAAAACAAGCAAGAGGCGGAATACCACAAAGAGAGAGTGTACCTAATAAAAAAGTAATTCTTGTAATCGGAACATATTTGGTTAAACCACCCATAAGAACCATATTTTGACTTTTCTCTGGTGAATATCCAACAATAGGTTCCATTGAATGAATAATGGATCCGGATCCTAAAAACAATAAGGCTTTCGAATAGGCATGAGTAATCAAATGGAATAAAGCGGCTCGATAAGAACCTATACCTAGAGCTAACATAATATAACCCAATTGAGACATTGTAGAATAAGCTAAACTTCTTTTAATGTCTTTTTGAGCAAGAGCCAAAGTGGCTCCTAATAGTACTGTTATTACGCCTATTAAAGAAATGAGATTCATTATGTAAGGTATAACTATGAAAAGAGGAAGAAGTCGAGCTACAAGAAAAATTCCTGCTGCTACCATAGTTGCAGCATGTATAAGAGCGGAAATCGGAGTGGGCCCTTCCATAGCATCAGGTAACCATATGTGAAGGGGGAATTGTGCAGATTTAGCAATTGCACCGACAAATAAAAAAGAAGCACATAGAATAGCAAATAAGGAATTGACTTGATTATTATGAACCAAGTTATTAGCTATTTCGAATAGATCCCGAAATTCTAAACTACCAGTTATCCAATAAAATCCTAAAATTCCTAATAATAAACCAAAATCCCCTATGCGATTGGTTACAAAAGCTTTTTGACAAGCACTCGCTGCAATTGGTCGTGTGAACCAAAAACCTATTAATAAATACGAACACATTCCTACAAGTTCCCAAAAAATATAAATTTGTATCAAATTGGAACTAGTAACTAATCCCAACATAGAAGCATTGAAAAAACTCAGATAAGCAAAAAATCTCAAATATCCTTGATCGTGCGACATATAATTGTCACTATAAATAAGAACCATGATTCCAACAGTAGTAATTAATATTGACATAATAGAAGTAAGTGGATCAATCAAATGCCCAAACTCTAAAGAAAAATCATTATTGATGGTCCAAGACCATATATATTGATGGATAAAATTTCCATTTATTTGCTGAATAGACAGATTTACCGAAAACGCCATAGCTATACTTAACATCAAAACACTCGAAAAAGCCCACATACGACGAATATTTTTTGTTGCTGTTGGAATAAGCAGAAGTCCAAATCCTATTAACATAGTAACGGGAAGTGGAAGAAAAGGTATTATCCACGCATATTTATATGTATGTTCCATAAAAAAAAAAAAAAATTTTCATTTTTTTCTTATAATTATAATTGTTTCCGATTCACCCATTATTATCTTATCCATATTTATATTGACTAAATTATATTGACTAAAGAAAGATATTTATTAAAATAAAAGAGGAATATGATATTTTTAATCATTTTACGACGATAACTATTATCTATTCTGGCAATTTGTAACTATATCATTAAGAAAAAAAAAGGTTATACCAAAACAGTCCAATATGGATCGTAGTATATATCAATAAATCAACTCAAAAAAACCTAGTTATTTTATTATAGTTAGTTATTATAATATGGTGATAGTGAGTGATAGTGAATTTTTTTGTAGTAATTTTCTAGCTCATTGCTAAATTAATTGATTAATTGATTGGAGTCCATAAGAAAGTAGCAGAAATCTTATTTATAATACTCTTTACTTCACTTCGTATAGAACTGAACTAAAAAATAACTAAAAATTGAAGTTAACCTTCTCAGGTAATGGAATGTTTTGTTTAACATATAAAATACTAGCTGTAGTTGAAATTTAAACTTAAATTATAGATATGGGACTATGAGCTTATTCAATTATAACTAAACTCATAGTTATAAAAATTCCTTTTCAAAAATTAGCCCTTTCTTCCATTTTTTTTCCCATTTTTTTTTCCTTAGTGTATTATATATGTGATATGCATATATATATTTATATATAGAATATAGATAATATATTTGTATATTATGAAAGTAGGTGTTATAAAAAAACTATTCTCGGCGGAATTAAGTATATAAAATGACTAAAAAGAATGGTCCATTTTGAGCAATACATGTCTTTCACATAAAAGAATAAAAATGAATAAATCTTCTTTTTTTAATGTCAGTTTCCCCAAAACATACTTCTATGCCAAATATGTAAAAGTCAAAAAAACGTATTCGTAAAAATTTTTAATATTTATAGAAGAAAAGGGAATATTTAGCTGCAATAAAAGCTTTTTTTTTTAGCAAAGTCGGTTTAGTTTCCAACATAAATTCAAAAAGTTTTTTGCGCCATAAAATAAACAAATAAGAAAATCTTGGAATAATCTTAATTTCCCTGTTTCCAAAAATTTAAATTTTGGAATATGAATAATTCCCATTAACTATTAACTAATGTATTGAACTCCTCAAGATTCGTCAGAACTGGCTGCTATGATATGCAAAATAAGAATTCTCTATCTATCGTTTCCGTTTCTAAGTATATTATTTTATTCTACTTTTTGTTAGGTTATAATTTATTTACGAAATTTAATATTTAATATTTTTTTTCTTCATTTATCTAATTTCCACGAGTTAAAAATAAATGAAGAAAAAAATAATAGAAAAAGAGGACAATATCTGAGTTTCTATCTCACCTGAAAACAAAACTTTCGAGTCCCAACCGTTCCACGGGAACTTACTATTACTCTATAGCTTACTATTACTCTATAGATAGTACGTAAAAGTTGATTGTTAAAATGGAAACTACGATGATACTAACAATTAACTAAAAATTCTTTAAAATTCAAAGATCCCTTTATTAAAATTAAAGAAGTTCTTACTCATCAATTCTAATGTTTCCTAAACCATATTGAATCCTTAAATCTAGATCTAGACGATTTAACACGAATCAACTATTATTATTTCAAGTAAGCCGCTATGGTGAAATCGGTAGACACGCTGCTCTTAGGAAGCAGTGCTAGAGCATCTCGGTTCGAGTCCGAGTGGCGGCATACTAAAAAAAAAAAAAAAGAGACACAATGGTCCTATAATGTATTTAATTTCCGATTTCAATTCTGTAATGGGCCCCCTTTTTTATGATATTTGCGACTTTAGAACATATACTAACTCATCTCTCTTTTTCGATCATTTCCATTGTGATTACGATTCATTTGACGACCCTATTAGTCCAGGAAATCATAGGGTTACGCGATTCGTCGGAAAAGGGGATGATAACTACTTTTTTATCTATAACAGGATTATTAGTTACTCGTTGGATTTCTTCGAGACATTTTCCATTAAGTAATTTATATGAGTCATTAATCTTCCTTTCGTGGAGTTTTTACATTATTCATATGATTTCCAAGATATGGAATCATAAAAATGATTTAAGTGCAATAACCGCCCCAAGTGCCATTTTTACCCAAGGTTTCGCCACATCAGGTCTTTCAAGTGAAATGCATCAATCGGCAAGATTAGTACCTGCTCTACAATCTCAGTGGTTAATGATGCACGTAAGTATGATGTTATTGAGCTATGCAGCTCTTTTATGCGGGTCCTTATTATCAGTCGCTTTTCTAGTCATTACATTTCGAAAAAACATCGATCTTTTTTGTAAAAGCAAAAATTTCTTGATATTAATTAAGTCATTTTTATTTGGCAAGATCAAACACCTAAATGAAAAAAGAAGTATGTTTAAAAACACTTCTTTTCTTTCATTTGGAAATTATTACAAATATCAATTAACTCGGCGTTTGGATTATTGGAGTTATCGTGTCATTAGTTTAGGGTTTACCTTTTTAACTATAGGTATTCTTTCTGGAGCAGTATGGGCTAACGAGGCCTGGGGATCTTATTGGAATTGGGACCCCAAGGAAACTTGGGCATTTATTACTTGGACCATTTTCGCGATTTATTCACATACTAGAACAAATAAAAATTTTCAAGGTATAAATTCGGCACTTGTGGCTTCTATAGGATTTCTTATAATTTGGATATGTTATTTTGGGATCAATCTATTAGGAATAGGTCTACATAGTTATGGTTCATTCACATTGACACCTAATTGAATAAAAAAAACGCCATGAGGAATACATAACAAATCGTTCCATATATAATGAATGAAGGTTTGTGCAAGTTTTTTTGAGAACCATTTGAATGGTTCTCAAAAAAACTCGGGATACATCTCATTACAATTCGAATTTACTTTATTTTTTTGCGTTGTACAACGCATTATTTCAAAAATCTTAAATAAAAAATTAAAAAATTCTAACTAAGATTTTGCGTTCTGTCTCAGTAATGAAAACTATCTACAAAAATAATTATCTAGGATAGCTTGTACCTTATCAACCGATAGCGAAAGAACGAAATCCGGATAAATACCAATCCCTATTACAGGTAGAAAGATACAGATCGAAACAAATAATTCTCGTGGTCCAGAATCCACAAAATTCAAGTTTGGAACATTGAATAGTTTGTATCCATAGAACATCTGGCGTAACATAGATAATAAATAAACAGGAGTTAATATCATTCCAATTGCCATTACAAGGGTAATTGGAATTTTTTGCATTAAAAGATATTTTGGACTCGTAATTATCCCCAAAAATACTACTAATTCCGCAACAAAACCACTCATTCCCGGCAATGCAAGAGAAGCCATCGAGAAACTACTAAACATAGCAAATGTTTTTGGCATTGGGATGGATATCCCCCCCATTTCATCGAGAGAAACGAGACGTATTCTATCACAACTCGTTCCTACCAAGAAAAAAAGTGCAGCACCGATAAATCCATGAGAGAGTATTTGTAAAATAGCTCCGTTGAGTCCCATATCAGTTATAGAACCAATTCCTATAATTATGAAACCCATGTGAGATACGGAAGAATAGGCTATTCTCTTTTTTAAATTGCGTTGACCAAGAGAAGTTGAAGCTGCATAGATTATTTGCATTGTTCCTACTATCACCAACCAGGGAGAAAATATGGAATGGGCGTGTGGTAATAATTCCATATTGATCCGAATCAATCCATATGCTCCCATTTTTAATAAGATTCCAGCTAGAAGCATACATGTACTGTAATGTGCTTCTCCATGGGTATCTGGTAGCCATGTGTGTAGGGGTATAATCGGCGATTTGACAGCATAAGCAATAAGGAAGCCCAAATATAATAAAATTTCCAATGTAACAGGATATGACTGATTAGCTAATCTTTCAAAATCCAGTGTTGGTTCATTAGAACCGTATAAACCCATGCCTAAAACTCCTATTAAGAGAAAAATGGAACCCCCCGCAGTGTACAAAATAAACTTTGTAGCCGAATACAAACGTTTCTTTCCTCCCCACATGGATAAAAGTAAGTAAACAGGAATTAATTCTAACTCCCACATGATGAAAAAAAGTAAAAGGTCTCGAGAAGAAAATAATCCTATTTGGCCACTATACATTCCTAACATCATAAAATAGAACAATCTTGAATTTCGAGTAACAGGCCAAGCTGCTAAAGTAGCTAAAGTAGTGATAAATCCTGTCAGTAAAATAGGTCCTATGGAAAGCCCATCAATTCCCAGTCTCCAATGGAAATTAAAAATATTTATCCATTTAGAATCCTCTTCCAATTGAATTAATGGATCGTCCAATTGGAAATGATAACAAAAGACATAGGTTGTTAGAAGGAGTTCTAATAAGCATATACATATAGTATACCACCTAAATACCTTATTCCCCCTATGAGGGAGAAAGAAAATTGCAGAACCCAAAAATATTGGCAAAACTACAAGTATTGTTAACCAAGGGAAATAACTCATGATAAAGACAAGATACGTTTTGACCAAAAAGCCCGTGCTCGAAATAATATATTTTATTTTTTCGAGCACGGGCTTTTGTCGGTAAAAGGGAATCAAATGATTCAAGTGGAGTTTTTTATAACGTATCAATAAGATAGACCCATGCTACGAGTTGTTTCATGCCATAAATAAACACGGACACTCAAAAAGTCTGTTGGACAGGCGGATTCACATCTTTTACAACCTACACAGTCCTCGGTTCTTGGCGCGGAAGCAATTTGCTTAGCTTTACATCCGTCCCAAGGTATCATTTCCAATACATCTGTGGGGCAGGCTCGTACACATTGAGTACACCCTATACATGTATCATAAATTTTTACTGAATGTGACATTGGGTATATAAATTCCAGTTTTGAACATAAAAAATTTTCGATCTGGTTAAAGTAAAATCGATAGTAAAAGAATCATATATTTATATTGTAGACACCAGACGAATCAATGGTTTATCAAAAAAAATCTTAAGAATTAATCTATTTCTAAATTTGTTCATGAGAAAGTACCAAGAGACTTTTATTTTCGCTTGAACAACACAAGACAAGTATGATCATACGAGTCACATATGTGACTTCATATTGGCCAACGGATCGTCAATATTGCAAATATTTCAATAGCAATATATTTCCATATTACTATAACATATTACTATAAAATAAAAAATGAAATAAATAATAAAATCATTTTTTATATGATAATTATGATTAATTATTCAACAAATTCGATTGATTGATACGAGTTGATTTTCTGTTACGATGGATGGACGAAACAATAGCTAGCCCAATAGCTGCTTCCGCGGCCGCAATGGCTATAACAAAGATTGAGAAAATGTTTCCTTTTAATTGGCGACTATCAAATATATCAGAAAAGGTTACGAGATTCATATTAACCGAGTTTAGTATAAGCTCAAGACACATAAGTGCTCTAACCATGTTTCGACTTGTGATCAATCCATAGATACCGATAGAAAATAAATAGACACTCAAAAAAAGTACATGTTCAAACATCATTGACTAATTCCTCATCAATCCCGATTCATTTCAATATGAACACAATTAAACCAATTTGATTGATTAGAACCGATAAATTACAAAAAAAAAAGAGAGTAGTGATAGTAGATTAAAGTAAAAACTTTATTTTTTTTTTTCATTTGGTTTAGAATTAGAAATTCTAACAATTTTTTTAATTCTAAGTATTTATTATTGACGAGCCATAGTAATTGCACCTATCAAAGAAACTAAAAGAATTATAGAAATGAGTTCAAATGGAAGATAAAAATCTGTTGATAAATGAATTCCAATTTGTTGAACGTTACTTATAAGGTCCTGCTCTATAATCTGGTTTGATCTCGTAGTCCAAACAATTCCGTACCATGACGTGTCTAATATAGTAGTAATTAGTGAAAAAAGAATACTTGTACAAACCAGTGAAGTGATCCCATCTCCAACAGTCCAAAGATAGGAATTATTGGAATATTCTGAACCATTTATGAACATAACAGCAAATATGATTAAGACATTTATGGCTCCCACATAAATAAGGAGTTGTGCGGCAGCTACAAAATAGGAGTTTGATGGAATATAGAATAAGGATATACAAACAAGAACCAACCCCAAGGAAAAGGCAGAATAAATTGGATTAGTAACTAATACTACTCCTAGACCCCCTAATATAAGAAATGATCCCAGAAATACTACAAGTATATCATGTATTGGCCCAGGTAAATCCATTATGTATAACAAATAAATAAGTCGAAATATTTCATGACCTTACTAAATAGTCCAGGAAAGAGAAAGGTGTTACCCTTATTTTTTTTTTTTATCTGAAATAAAAGAATAACCGGAATTTTATATTCCGAAATTCTGATGAAAAACATATTCTCAGTTTAAATGAAAGAGTGATTCTCAACAATCAATAGTTATTATTTGTAATTTATGACCAAGCAAAATAAAGGAGGCTCGGATTCTTTATATCAAAAAAATATTAGTAATTGGTAATCGTTCTTGAATCAAGAGATTTATCTTTGTTCATTTTGATTTGAGTTGAATTCATAACTGTTTGAATTGAGTAATCTTCAACTACTGACATTGGTAACCGGCCCAAAGCAATTTGATTATAATTCAATTCGTGACGATCATAAGTAGAAAGTTCATATTCTTCAGTCATTGATAAACAGTTTGTTGGACAATACTCGACACAATTACCACAAAATATACAGACCCCAAAATCAATACTATAATTAAGCAATTGTTTCTTTTTAATATCTTTTTCAAATCTCCAATCAACAACAGGTAGATCTATGGGACATACACGAACACATACTTCACAAGCAATACATTTATCAAATTCGAAATGAATTCGACCACGGAAACGCTCTGATATGATCGATTTTTCATAAGGATATTGAATAGTTACGGGTAAACGATTTGTATGGGATAAGGTAATTATGAAACCTTGACCAATGTACCTTGCGGCTCGTATTGTTTGTTGGCCATAATTTATGAACCCAGTCACCATGGGAAACATATTGTAAATATCCATGAATAAATTATAATGTTTCTTTCTCTTGTTTGAGATAGGCTATGAATCTAAAATATCATTATCCTATTCTATTATTTATAGTGAAGCAAGTTGGGAAGAAGTTGTCAATAATAGATTACCCAGAGAAATAGGTAAAAGAAATTTCCATCCAAGATTTAATAGCTGGTCTATTCTCATCCTAGGTAAAGTCCATCTTGCTGCGATAGGAATGAACAGAAACAAATAAGCTTTAGCTAATGTGATAAAGATACCAATTGTCATTCCAAAAACTCCATCCATTTTATTTATTCCAAAAAGTTCCGGAATGGATATGTACGGAATAGATAAATTCCACCCACCTAAGTAAAGAACTGTTATAAATAATGAAGAAACTAATAAATTTAGGTAAGAAGCAAGGTAAAATAAAGCGTATTTGATGCCCGAATATTCGGTTTGATAACCTGCTACTAATTCCTCCTCTGCTTCTGGTAGATCAAAGGGTAATCTCTCACATTCCGCTAGAGAAGAAATTAGAAAAACTACAAACCCGATAGGCTGACGCCACAGATTCCACCCCCAAAAACCATATTTTGACTGTGCTTCAACTATATCAACTGTACTTAGACTGTTAGATAATCATAGTCGATAATAACACCACTGTTCGCACCGCTATTCCAAAACCGTACATGAGACCTCAGCTTCATACGGCTCCTCTATGGCCACAAATAAATGTAAGGACTTGTTGTGTATTATTGTCATCTTTGGATGGTAAATATACAATATACACCCGGGAATCAAAAATTAGACCAATGAAATTCTGTCTGCTAAAAATAAAAAAAGAAGCTTCCGAATTGATCTTATTCATTATAGAATTTCAATTTATCTTTGTTAGGTAATAACTTAATCCTTCAATAAAATACTCGTTATATCAATAAATATGTTCTATCAATGACTATAAAAAAGAAAAAGAAAGAATTAGGCGGATGGGGAAAAGAAATACTAAATAAAGATCTTTTATTTAGTATTTCTTCATTTTTTTTTTTTCATTCCATTTCTTTTGTTCCTGTTCTTCTTTCTCAGAGAAAAGGGGTACTCTGAAAATTAAAATACATAAAGAATTAATTCGTTTTTGATAGTCATTTCTTTAATCAGTGAATAGGAGCATACTCTAGATCGGAATCGTGGGGAAGTACTGCTTGGTCATTTCTACCAACTTAAAGTCCACATTCTGATTCGTTTTATCTAAAAATTTATGCAAAAAAATACTTTTTTTATACCTTTCCATTATCTTCATTACGAATCTTTTGTGTAACTTAGTGTTCCTAACTGTCCGCTGATTTTTGATTGATCCCCGGTATGGTAATACATACAAGATAATAATAGAAAACCCATACAGTTGATCTTTTGTACCCGCTTCAAGATATGATAATTAGTCAAACAATTCCACAATCTTGGGGTAAACAGTTTACATTGCTTACGTTTATATTCTTGTACATAGGGAATGAGATTTTCTCTTCTTACTGCAAATTTATAAGCAGTTTGATTTTACTCATATGACTATCTAATTTAACTCATCAACCCTAACGACTAATGATTGATGAATCAAAAATGAAAATATACATTCAATATATTCAACCTCTTTAACTTTATTTCTAGAGAGGAGGGAAAATAATCATGTTCTAACGAATCACACGTAGAGATATTGATAACACACATAGACTTAATGGTATTTCATAACTAATAGATTGAGCGGCTGCTCGTAGACCACCTAAAAAAGAATATTTATTATTCGATCCATATCCTGACATAAGAAGTCCAATGGGAGCAATACTTGAAATGGAGATCCATAAAAAAACACCTATACTGAGATCGGCTAAAATAAGGCGATACCCAAAAGGAATTACTAAATAACTTAGTAGAATTGATATCACCGCTATAGAAGGCCCCGCGCTAAACAAACGAATATCTCCTCTAGATGGGAAAAGATCCTCTTTAAAAAGTAATTTGATCCCATCTGCTAGAGCTTGAAGAATTCCCAACGGGCCCGCATATTCAGGACCAATACGTTGTTGTATTGCTGCAGATATTTCTCTTTCTAACCACACAATTACTAGTACCCCTATTGTTATTCCCAATATAATGGTAAAAATGGGAACAAAGATCCATATGAGTCCGTAGACTTCTTTTAAGGATTCCAATCTAGAAAAAGAATTGATAGCTTGTACTTCTGTCATATCAATTATCATTTCAACGATCAACCTCTCCCATAATAATATCTATACTACCTAATATCGTCATAATATCAGCCAATTTCATTCTTTTAACTAGTTGAGGGAGGATTTGCAAATTGATGAAACCGGGTGGACGAATTTTCCATCTCCAGGGGAAAACACTATTATCTCCTATTAAATAAATTCCTAATTCTCCTTTTGGGGCTTCCACTCTCACATAAAGTTCTTGTTTTGACAATTCAAAATTGGGTGAAAGTTTTTTAGTGATAAATCTATATTCAAAATTATTCCATTCGGAATTTTTTGCTCTATCAAAACGTCGGACTTCTAAATTCTCATAGGGTCCCCCAGGAATTCCTTCCAGAGCCTGTTGAATAATTTTTATGGATTCCTTCATTTCACCGATTCGCACTAAATAACGAGCTAGGGAATCGCCTTCTTTTTGCCATTGAACTTCCCAATTGAATTTATTGTAACACTCATACTGATCAACTTTACGAAGATCCCATTGGATTCCGGAAGCTCGTAACATCGGTCCTGATAAACCCCAATTTATTGCTTCCTCTCCACCAATAATCCCCACTCCCTCAACTCGTTCCAAAAAAATGGGATTCCGTGTAATAAGTTTTTCATATTCAACAATTTCCGTTAAAAAATAATCACAGAAATCCAAACATTTATCTATCCAGCCATAAGGTAAATCAGCAGCGACTCCCCCGATACGGAAATAATTATGCATCATTCGCATACCTGTAGCGGCTTCGAATAGATCATATAACAATTCCCTTTCTCTGAAAATATAGAAAAAGGGAGTCTGTGCACCGATATCTGCCATAAAAGGGCCAAGCCATAATAAATGAGAAGCTATACGACTCAGTTCCAGCATAATTACTCTAATGTAACTGGCTCTTTTAGGTACTTGAACACTTTCCAATCGTTCTGGTGCATTCACTGTTATTGCTTCTGTGAACATAGTGGCTAAATAATCCCACCGTGTTACATAAGGCAAATATTGTATAATTGTTCGATTTTCCGCTATTTTTTCCATCCCTCTGTGTAAATAGCCTAATATGGGTTCACAGTCAATAACGTCTTCCCCATCTAGAGTAACAATCAGTCGAAGAACCCCATGCATTGATGGGTGGTGAGGACCCATATTAACTACCATAAGATCTTTTCTTGTAGCCGGTATAGCCATATCCTTTCTTCCTTAATTCATTATTCCATGAATTTTTCAAAATGAGGTTCATCAAAATGAAAAATCTAATAATTACTATTAACTTATAACTTAACTAAAGAAAAAAATTCAAACCAATCTTCAAATCAACGAGTTTTTGACTCCCGAATACCCAACTGACTAATTAATTTCTTATAACGTACTCTATTTTTCTTTGACAAATAATCCAGCAATCGTTGACGTCTTCCCAGAATTTTTCGTAGACCTTTTTGCGATAAAAAATCTTTTTTATGTAATTCCAAATGGGAAGTAAGTCTGCGTATCTTATTGGTGAAACTGAATACTTGAAATTCAACAGATCCACAATTTTTTTCCTTTTCTTGTGAAATAACTGATATGAATGAATTTTTGACCATAAAAAACAATTTTTTTTTTCTTTTTTTTTTTTTCTGTAAATTTTACCGATCAGGAAAAATAATAATTATTACTATTATACTATACCAATACCAATTATTTTAATCTAGTACACAAAAATTTTGGATTTTTCATATATGTAACATAAACATAGTAAATTTATTTAAATTTCTTTCTATCCAAATCAAATTGCAAATTTGATTTGGATAGAAAGAAATGACACATTTTTGCATTCATGAAATTGATATGTAATTAAATCGATATCATGTACCAGAATGTAATATAGTGCGGGCATATATCTTTCGGCTTTTATATATTGAATAGGCCATGCGATATATAGGAAATATACTATTAAATAATTCTGAATCGTGGATACATATATATTCTTGACATACTGAAATGACTGCCGTTGTTGGTATCAAACCAATAGCGGTTCATACAAGCTAAATCCTCTAATCGATAATTCGGCCAAAGAAACAATTTGAATTTAATGAATTTATTTGCATCTGTATTTAGATGCTTTTCCTGATTCAAAAATTGTTCACAGTTTTTTATTTTATTTTGATTGCAAAATATTGGATTTATATCCACAACATTCCAATTTCGGGAATTGAAATAAACTAGAATTCTAAATTCTCTACGACGCCGGGTAGATAGAATATTTTCAGGAACAAGTAAATCATAATTATTTTTGTTTCTATCCACAAGTATATTGTTGTGTCGTCCAGCAGATCCAGCAAAATTATTCTTATTAACATATAGATTTTTTATTCTTATTCCGCATTTTCTATTAGTTTGGTCTTTATCCTTATCAACCAATGAAATACCTATGGTCTGATATATAATATGTTTTCCGTCTCTTTTCATAGATAAACGAAGCGGTTCTATAATAAATATTCCTTTTTTTACCAATTCTGTAAAAGTTAGATCTTTCGTAATCAACATTACATCCAGACGCATCTCCCCTCTTTGAATTGAGGATATAGCAATTTCCGTTGGATCCATCAGTCTAAGTAGAAGACAATATACCTTGATATTATTGATTATTCTTTCATTAAAGGACTCATACCATCTTAATTGAAAAAGAAAATATTTTTTCAAGAAGAATTCCAGTTCTGCTTCTTTCTTGCTTTTCATTTTTTTTTTCTTTCTATCCTTTTTAATGTCTGTTTCTGTGTCATCTTCTTCAACATCTTTTTTTTTCTTTTTTTTTTCTAGATCTGATACAAGATCTCCTTGGTCTTGTTGTTTGTTTTTTTTTTTGTTGGAATTTTCTAATTCCAATTTTTTTTTTTTATTTACTTCGATCTTTTCACTTTGACTAATATTTCCATTTCTATAAAAATTAAAAATAAGTAATTTGATTGGTATGATCCACGGTTTCATCTTATATGCATCAAAAAGTAAGACAAATTCTGGAAAAACCCAAGGGTCTAGATTTGATATGGTACGATATAACCCTTCTTGATTCATTCCCATCCAATCAAAAAAGTCTTTTTTTTTATTGGATGGATTGATTTTGTGATGAGTTGTAAAAGAAAAAGGATCTACCTTTTCAAATTTTTGAGAATTTTTAGCTTCAGTTTTTACATTTTTATAAATCTTTTTGCCGATATGCATATAGGTCCGGGCCTCAATATCTCCATTTTTTTCTAAAAAAAAACGGAGAATTCTACAATCAAAAAATTTTCTATCAAAAATTTTGTCTGTATCAATAATAGATCTTTTTTCTAGATAATTACTAATAGATGTACTTATCAATCCATGAAACGACTTGGGTTTTGGTGTATTGAAATTATATGAAATTTTTCGGTCCTCTACTTGGAGTGTTGGTCCATAAGTATATGAGTCTTTCATATCTCCATAATTTATATATTTATATGACAAAAGATCATATCCATAATCTTTTGTCAATTTGTCTTTTTGACTCATTACTAAATCCATTGCATGGTAATTTTGTTTCGTGTAATGTATTAATTGGTATTTTTCTTTTTTATATAAATCCAATTTAATTGAGTCTTTATTTTGAATCCGACGATGCCGATTGAGTCTATTTCGCCATTTTTTCGGTACTAAGCGGGACCACTTGGCCCGAGATAAATTGTATTGATAATGCCCCCTTAACCAGTTTTTCCAATTATTCATTCCAGACTTATGAATTTGCTTATGCTTTAATTTGGAATCAAATATTCCTCGTATCGTACAATAATCCTTGATTATATCCCTAAGAAAAGAATGGGTACCGTGATAGTGAAGTACAGATCTCAAGTCATACTCATTAAGTAATTGATTTTGGGATAATTTGTAAAATACATAGGCTTGAGATAAAGAAGATAAGTCACAATAAATATTAGAATTATTATTACTAATATTAGTATTAGAAAACGACTTTCTTATAGCCAAAATAAAGTTCATTGCATTTTTATTTTTTTTATCAATTCCGTCTTGATTTGTTTGATCGTTGTAAATGTATTTATTGATAATTTTTTTTGTTAATTCAAAGAAAAGTTGTGCATTGATTCTAGGACTCTTAATGATATATAGTAATATACCTATGTATATTTTTTCAATGAAAGATTTCATAAAATAATGAGATTTACGTATTAATCGGATATTTTTTCTTTTGAATATTTGCCAAATATATTTCTGTGATTCCGATTCTTTATCATCATAAGTTCGAACTATTTTTTTCTTGTCTTTTGTAATTCCTTCTATTTGTGTCTTAATTGTAATTGTATTATTAGCAAGATCGTTCATTTTTCTTTCTATGAGTGAATAATTTTCATTTACCCAATTCATGGGTCGGATTCGAACGGTCGATTCGTGCATAATCTTATTATTTATTTTATTTTCTTTTAAATCTTTTCCGTTTTCATTCTGTTCATATACTTTCACCCTTCTCAATTTCAATAGGAAAATAGAGTTTAGTTTTTCAAGTTCTTTCATTATTTGGTTTATAACTAGAACTATCCATCTTGTTTGTTCTTTTGAAACTTTTAGAAACCCTTTTATTCTTTCTTTGCAAATTTTTATAACTTGAGAAAATTTCCTTTTCACTTTTCTCAATTTTTTTTCGAGTTCTTTAAAAATGGGTTCAAAAAAAGAAGGTCGTTCTCGAGGAGATCCAAAAGGTAGTTCCGATTCTCTTCCCCAGACTGTTAAAAAACAAAAATTCTCTTTTTTTTCTTCTTTTTTCATTTGATCATCTCTATGATGAGATCGTATCTTAGATCTTCGCCAAGGTTTCAGACGGAAAGGAAATAGAATCTTTATCTGAATACCGTCTATTAACCAATCTTGGGGAAATTCTGTTTCTGATAATTGAACACCATTATAGGTACATTTAACATGCATTTCTTTATTCCATTCTTTCCAATCGTCGTACCACTCGGGGAATTGCAATAATAACATACGACCAATATTTTTAGTTATTATCAATAAGGGTAATATAACATATTTTCTAAGAAAAGATTGAGTTATTAGCATTAAACCTCTTATTCCTTGAGTAAATGAAAACGTATCCCAAGCTTCTGCTATTGCTATTCGTTCATTTTCTTTTTCGTTTGTTTTCTCATTTTCTTGTATCTCTTCCTCCCCAAAATAAGAATTTTGTAATTCTGGTTTTCTACTTACCCAATTTCCAAAAATGAAATTCATCATTTTATAGATATCAAAAAACGGAAAAAAAAGTGTTTTGTATATTCGATCCAAAAAAAGTGGAGAATGCACATTTGCTTGAAACGGTTCCAAAATAACTATTTTACGTCTTTGAGCACGCATGGATCCTGGGATCATCTCCCGAGAAAAATCTGATTGCTGTGAGTAACGTATCAAAGATATCTCTTCTTCCTCTTCTTCATCACTCGTACTAGCATTATTAGTACTAGCATTATCAGCACTAGTATTATTAGTACTAGTATTATTAGCAGTAGTATTCTGATCCCTATCAGTAAAAATTATGAACCATTTGCCTTTTCTTGGACGAATTTCATTTTTTTTTTCCTCTTCTTTATTTTCTTCGTCCTCCTCCTCTTCCCAAAAATCTGTCAATTCGTATGACCATCGAGGAACCTTTTTACTGATTTCGTCCATTCCAGTAAATTTACTTCTAATTGTTATTAGATCATTTGGATGAGTTGTAATTACATTGAATACAAATTTTAAATATTTTGCTTGACTTTCTAAACCAGTTCCTCGTGTGCGTTCAAAAGAGAATTCATCAATTGAGGTTAAGGAATTACCAATCGAATTCAATAATGATTCCTCGCCAAAGTCAAATGTATTCTTTTGATGTTCAAATTCTCGAGAATCATCATGAAATAGACCATGAATCTTATTTATCCAAAGCATTTCCACGGAATCCACCGGTGAAGTGATTAAATCATTCGTGATTGCATGTGAATACAATTTTTTTATTGTTCCTCGATAGGGCCCTTTCAAAAAAGGATCATACATTTGGGGCAGGTATTCTTGTTCATTCTCATCATCGCATAATCTGATCCTTTTTTCTAGCATATCTAAAGCAAGAGATCCCTTCTCTTTTTCTAGAATTTTTATTCGACTTATCAATTCATTGTTCAAGTTGTTTTTTTTTTGTTCATTGGTATAAACCCAATAATTATACAGGTCTTCGTGGGATACTTTTTCTGTCGTGTACAAAGACATTTTCCGTTCTATCATTTCTGAAAAAGTCGATAAACTGGGTGGATATGTAAAAGATATTATTTGTTTTCCATCACTTGTGCATGTATAAAAAAAATATTGTGACATTTCATTTCGTACAGCATTTTCAAATCGATCATTTTTTATATATCTCAATGGGCGATTCCATCTTTGATAATCGAAAAGAAAAGTTACAAGAGGTTTTCCCAATTCCCAATTGGTATCAAGATAAGAATCTTCGTAAACTGGGCTATCTTTGTCTTCTTCGGTGGATCCCTCTTGTTCCTGTTTAGTCTTCTTCGTTTCGTAAGTTGTTTCTACATCGCTTTCTTCCTTTCTTTCTCCCCTTTCTTCCGTTTCTGAGGTTTCTTTCAGTTTCTTAGTGACAATAGGCGACGGCATTCTGCCTAAATAGTAGACACAGGTGATAAATAAGAGAATACGAAAGATTCGAGCCATAGAATTTCTCAATTCTGACACAAGGTACTTATTAGATCGAATCAAATGATTTTGCCGTATCCAGAATAATACCAATCCAATCCATTTCATGAATAAAATGTGACCAATTAACCAACCAACAAAACTACTTGTTACAAATAACATCTTGTTGTTGCATCGAAACATATAAATGTTGACTAATCTGGCTAACGTTGAACTTGGTAAAATGAAATGGTTGAATAATTGAAAAATTAGATTATTCAGGAATACACATTGAATGCTGAGATTACGCATTGAATTTCTGGTAGTAGATCCATAATCAAAAAAGTTTTTGTGA